AGTATTTTTCTTACTATACCTGTTGAGGTAGCATTATAGACCGTATTGTTACTCTTACTACCATCAGGATAGATCTGTCCTCTTCCTCGGTTTCCCCCTACATATATGGGATATTTTAAGAAATGAGCATTTTTCTTCGTAGCAGGATCGGGGGAAAGAATAGGAAAGACAATTTCACTATATTTCTTACCGGGAACAGGGCCTATGACAAGAATATTGTTTTTATCGGGACGATAACTCTGAAAAGAGAGATTTCCTATCTTTTCTTTCAACTCAGGGGAAATACGGTCGGGCGGCGCTAATTCGAATCCCTCAGGCAAAATAAGAACAGCACCCACATTCAACCCTCCCTTTTTTCCATTAGCAAGAACTTGTTTCAATTGCATATCATAAGGAATTCGAAGAACTGCTTCAAATACAGTATCGGGAAGCACTGCTTGGGGAACTTCAATATCCACGGGCTTGCTAGCTAAATGGCAATTAGCACATACAATTCGTCCAGTTGCTTCTCGGGGGTTTTCATAACCTTGCTGCGCAAAAATGGGATACGCATTTGAAATAGATGTCTGAGTTATTACGTATATCATGATCGATACAGAAATCCATTGAGTCATCTGTTCCTTTACCCAAGAAAAAGTATTTCTATTTTCCATGTCCAATCGAGGATCCCTGAATTTCTACAATAAATTAGATAGGTAGCTAAGTTAATTTAGTTCTCTATACACGAGTCTGTTGTCATTCTACTACAACTGTTGTAGTAGAAATAGAAAGAATTTTGCTAAAATGGAAAAGGGCTTTCTTTCTAAAGAAAGATGCTAATTTGATTAATATCAGGAACAGGAAATTAAATGAATTTATGCTTCACTAATTGAATGATAAATGACTACAAGCGAAGGAGATAGACGGTTTAAACAAAAAAATACCCAAAATTTCAAACATGTATCTAGAATTACTGGAAAACTACAAACAAAAATAGTGAAAATTAGTTCATTAGGAGCCCATCCAAGATCGTTGTAGACCCAACGAATTACTAGTTCCCAACCGCGGGTGGAATGAAATCCAACAAAAAAATCAGTAACTAAAAGAATAAAAAAAGCTTTTATTGAGTCATTTAAGTTATAGAAGAATTCCTGAACCCAAGAATTAAAAATGACAAGTTCCTCTTTACTCAGAAAAAAAGAACCACTTAGAATAGCCAAACATATTATATTTGTCGAGAAATGCAAAATGATATGGAGATGATCCTCATTATCCATTTTGACCAATTGTATTATCTCCTTGTGTATCCCTATAGGAGGTTTTTGTGCATGTGTCTTTAGTTTCCCTTTTATCATCTCGTCCAAGAGAGAAAGTTCTTCTAATTCTATGAATCTTTTTAGAATCCTTTTCTCTTGAATATCAGTTAAGAGGGTTTCGGATTGCCGGGTATTCCACCAATTCTTAATCCAAAGTTCCAGACATTTGTTAAATGAGAAAGAGACCCCCCAGGGCAAAAGTACGATAAATACAAGATATAGTAAAGAAGGCAATGCTTTCTTTTTTTTCATTTTTGATCTTTAAATTGAGTTGTTAATGAACCTGCTTCATTCGCGGACTCTATTTCATTCCCTAACTCCATATGATATGTCTTTTTCATAGATAGCAAGGTTTTATACCCTCTATCTATTCTTCTTTTTTGTATATTAGTGGAATTTCATTGCATTGGGTTCTTTCTTAAATCTAGATGGAGTGGAATAGTAAAATAGAATAAAAAAAAAGACCTTTCGGATGAAAATAGAAAATAAAATATAGTATGGGATATATCTCACTTGGACAAAATAAATTTAAACCAATTTTCTGTTATCCTCATTTGTTCTTAGATAAATACTCAAAAATACCCTTACAATAACAAATCCAATTTTGAGGGGACTTCCTCCCTGTGTTTAGAAAACCTTTCTTCTTCCAATTATTCTTCATTAAATTAAGTAAAGTAAAAAAAAAAATGGGTACTCAAAATACTTCAATTGGTACGCGCAAGAAATAGGCCAATTCGGCAGCTTTTTGTTCCATTTCTCGTGGAGTAAAAAACTTCTCATCAGTACGAGTCAAGGGAATGACCCCCTGGCCCCGGATTTCTATATAAAGGATACGACGAGGAGAAAGACCCTCTTTAACCTGAATTCTAATTGATTGGATATCCCGCATAAGGAATTGAAGGAAGACGCGACGTTTTATTCCAGGGAATCCCCAACGAAAAATGCACACTATTCCCTCTTTTCTATCGAATCGGTCATAACCACTACCTACATTCCACAAAATAGTACACCACAAGTAGGAGCTAATGAATAGGCCCGCGATTCCATAGAAAGACATCACGACCCCCTGTGGAAAAAAAAGAATTTGTTGAGATGGAAGTATAGAGATAATATTCTTACCAAGATAACTGGAAGCCCCAACCGATAAGAATCCTAGTGAACCTAGAAAAAGAATACAGGCCCAGAAAAAATTACCCCTTTTTCGAGAACCTTTTAGAAGTTCTACCCATACATGTTCTGATCGCCAATTCATATTAGATATACTAAATTCAGCAGTGGTCGATTGAAATTGAGAGAATAAGCTAAATAATTTTGACTTTATTTTTTTTGATTCTGAAATCTTCTTCAGCAACTAGTACTCCTGTCAAATAATAGGTTAGATACATTGACTTTCTATTCAAAAAATATTTGTTGATTCAATTAAAAGAAAACTAGCTATACCCGGCTCCGCATATTCATGCATTTATGCTCGTAGCCTATATCCGAATCTATATCTATTCTATAAGCGATTTTTTATTTGTGTGTAGAAAGAGCCACATACACTACCATAGGATATTACTTACACTAAAAATACTAGACAATCTTATTTTTCTGCACATAAAGAAATAAGGAAGCCATTGCAATTGCCGGAAATACTAAGCCTACTAAAGGCACGAAAATAGAAGGTAAGTTTAAATCCGTCATAGAATAGGTGTCTCAATTCAAATTTACTATTTCTATCTATTCTAAAAATATCTTAAGATTCTTATGATATAATTAAGTATATCTATTATAAGGAATATTGACTATTGTATTTTTTAGTTTGCCAAATAAATATTTTTTATAGAATACTTTAGTATTCTATAAAAAATATTTTGTAAAAAAATGAAAGGAATAGATAATAAAATTGCAAAAAAGGAGAACTAATTAAAAAGATTTGATTTTTCTTTTCCCACCCTCAAGGCCTTTCTATCCTTCTAATCGAATTTTAGGATTCAAAAGAAAGCGGCTAGAATTTACTTCGAGCATACATACTCCTCTAGAAGCGCATACAATAATGCGTGGTAAAGGCGGAAAAATAGTATATTCAATCAAACTCAAAGGGCAAATTATCTTACCTAATATGGGTCCCTACCCTCTTAGACTTTTTAAGCCGGTCGATATACCACCCAAAAAGGGTATAAGGTATAAAAATGCCGGCCGGGTGGAGTGAGTTTTTCAAGGAACTATTGTTGGGTCAGAGGTTTGGTCCGGAAAAATTAGGAACAAAACGTCTACCGCAAGGATTTATCGCTCTTGATCGGAGTCATAAACTAAAACTACCCTTTTTATCGAGGTTATAAAAAAGTTCCTTATCTAGTTCTAGCATTTTGAAAAAAAAATGCTTATTTTCTTACACACAGTTCGAGTCACTTGTTGACTCACGATTACACTTGTTAAAAGTTTAAAACGACCTCTTTTTTGCAAAAGAGTATTATAAAATAAAAGGGTCTTACTTCCAAACTATGTCTTTTTTCATTTATTCTACTTTAGTTTTTTTCTCTATCTAGAAGTGGAATAGAATAACCCGGTTGAAGGGTAATGATCATACGTCTGTAATGCATTGTATGTCCCAGAATAGGTCCTATTCTTCTACCCTTTCCAGGTAGTCGATGGCTATTCACAGCTACTACCTTAACACCAAAGAAGAGTTCGGCCCAATGCTTTATTTCTGTCTTAGTGAATCCCGATTCGACATTAAAAGTATATTGATTCTTTCCCAATAAACGAAGACTTTTTTCTGTAAATACTGCGTATTTGATTCCATTATCATATGATAATACTATGATTTTATTTATATTTGTTTATTGTATTATACCTTTATATATTCTAGATATATAGAATAGACTAATCTCGATTTGTCAAGTGTCCTGATCCTATCAGGATCTATTTTTATTCGGCTCAATCTTTTTTTTTATAAAAAAAAAGATTGAGCCGAGTTTAATTGCAATCAATTAGAAGAATAAAGAAGAATTACTGCATTTCATAACTTATTTTTTTCTCTTTTTATTTCGTTTATTTTTTATTTAGACCTTCTTTATATTTAGTTTTCTCTAGTTATCGATAGTATCTACCGGCTCGAACTCGAATTTGATCGCCTTCCATACTTCACAAGCCGCGGCTAGTTCAGGACTCCATTTGCAAGCTGCTCGGATAATTTCATTACCTTCACGAGCAAGATCGCGCCCTTCGTTACGAGCTTGTACACAGGCTTCTAAAGCCACTCGATTAGCTGCTGCACCAGGTGCATTTCCCCAAGGATGTCCTAAAGTTCCTCCACCAAATTGTAATACGGAATCATCCCCAAAGATTTCGGTCAGAGCTGGCATATGCCAAACATGAATACCACCTGAAGCTACCGGTATAACACCTGGCATGGATACCCAGTCCTGAGTGAAAAAGATACCGCGAGCACGATCTTTTTCAATAAAATCATCGCGCAATAAATCAACAAAACCTAAAGTCATTTCGCGTTCCCCTTCTAACTTACCTACTACTGTACCGGAGTGGATATGATCTCCCCCAGACATACGCAATGCTTTAGCTAATACACGGAAATGCATACCATGATTTTTCTGTCTATCAATAACTGCATGCATTGCACGGTGAATGTGAAGAAGTAGGCCATTGTCGCGGCAATAATGAGCCAAACTAGTATTTGCGGTGAATCCCCCAGTTATGTAGTCATGCATTACAATAGGAACCCCTAATTCTCTCGCAAATACAGCTCTCTTAATCATTTCTTCACATGTACCTGCAGTCGCATTCAAATAATGCCCCTTAATTTCACCGGTTTCGGCCTGTGCTTTATAAATAGCTTCGGCACAAAAGACAAAACGGTCTCTCCAGCGCATAAATGGTTGTGAGTTTACGTTTTCATCATCTTTGGTAAAATCAAGTCCACCACGTAGACACTCATAACACGCTCTACCGTAATTTTTTGCGGATAATCCCAATTTTGGTTTAATAGTACATCCCAATAAAGGACGACCATACTTGTTCAACTTATCTCTTTCAACTTGGATACCATGAGGCGGGCCTTGGAAAGTTTTTGCATAAGCAACGGGAATTCGTAAATCCTCTAGACGTAGAGCACGTAGGGCTTTGAAACCAAATACGTTACCCACAATGGAAGTAAACATGTTAGTAACGGAACCCTCTTCAAATAGGTCTAATGGATAAGCTACATAACAGATCCATTGGTTATCTTCCCCAGCAACAGGCTCAATGTGATAGCATCGTCCTTTGTAACGATCAAGACTGGTAAGTCCATCAGTCCAAACAGTTGTCCATGTACCAGTAGAAGATTCGGCAGCTACTGCAGCCCCTGCTTCTTCCGGGGGAACTCCAGGCTGAGGAGTTACTCGGAATGCTGCCAAGATATCAGTATCCTTGGTTTCATACTCCGGAGTGTAGTAAGTCAATTTATAATCTTTAACACCAGCTTTAAATCCAACACTTGCTTTAGTTTCTGTTTGTGGTGACATAAGTCCCTCCCTACAACTCTTGAATTAAGAATTCTCACAATAACAGGGTCTACTCGATGTGAATTAGGCGTAAATCCAACTTTAGTAAAAATATCGTAAAACAAAAAGGATATTCAATTAATATAATATCAACTCATTAAAGATGAGAGCATACTTAAGTTAATGAATATGTTTCATTCATATATACTGTGTACACCCTGTGTATGTTCTATCCTATAGCAATTCCACTACAGGAATTCGATAGGAATTGAGTTGTTGTTATGGTAAGTTAACACGGTTCAGTATTAAACCATGGATTTGATTTACCAAATCCTTCATTATTGTATACTCTTTGATAGATATAGCGCAACCCAAATCAATCCTGAATCCTTATTTTACAAGTTATTAATAGGCCCTTTTCTTATTTTGAATGCAAATACCTAACTAAATACTAAGAAAATTCTCTGTTGACAGCAATCTATGCTTCACAGTAGTATATATTTTGTATATCGAAGTCCTAGATAGGAAAGTAGAGTAGGCACAGATCCTACACAAAAGGCAAAATGTATATGAAAAAAAAGGTGGATTGCATTTTCCAACGGACTCATTCCATGAGTAAACGATTGAATGGGATTCGCTTGGGCAACGAAATAAAATCTTGGGCCCCTTTTCGCTCTTATTGAATTAACTAATTCATTTTCTCTTTACTTTTGGATTTTTGGATATTTTTTTGGATTTGATTTGGCATTATTCAACAAGAAAAAAAGAAAAATTTCGACAAATTCTTTTTTTTTATTATGTGATAATTATGAGAACCAATCCTACTACTTCTCGTCCCGGGGTTTCCACACTTGAAGAAAAAAGTACAGGTCGTATCGATCAAATTATTGGACCCGTGCTAGATGTCACTTTTCCCCCGGGCAAGTTACCTTATATTTATAACGCTTTGGTAGTCCAGAATAGAGACACTGCCGATAAGCAAATTAATGTGACTTGCGAGGTACAACAATTATTAGGAAATAATCGAGTTAGAGCTGTAGCTATGAGTGCTACAGACGGGTTGATGAGAGGAATGGAAGTGATTGACACGGGAGCTCCTCTCAGTGTTCCAGTCGGTGGAGCTACTCTCGGACGAATTTTCAACGTTCTGGGGGAGCCTGTTGACAATTTGGGTCCTGTAGATAGTAGTGCGACGTTCCCTATTCATAGATCTGCACCTGCCTTTATCGAGTTAGATACGAAATTATCCATCTTTGAAACAGGTATTAAGGTTGTCGATCTTTTAGCTCCTTATCGACGTGGAGGAAAAATAGGACTATTCGGGGGAGCTGGAGTAGGTAAAACAGTACTCATCATGGAATTAATCAATAACATTGCTAAAGCTCATGGGGGCGTATCCGTATTTGGTGGAGTAGGGGAACGGACTCGTGAAGGAAATGATCTTTATATGGAAATGAAAGAATCCGGAGTAATTAATGAAAAAAATATTGAGGAATCAAAGGTAGCTCTAGTCTATGGCCAAATGAATGAACCACCGGGAGCTCGTATGAGAGTTGGTTTAACTGCCCTCACTATGGCAGAATATTTCCGAGATGTTAATAAGCAAGACGTACTTTTATTCATCGATAATATCTTTCGTTTTGTTCAAGCAGGATCGGAAGTATCCGCTTTATTAGGGAGAATGCCCTCTGCAGTGGGTTATCAACCTACTCTTAGTACAGAAATGGGTTCTTTGCAAGAAAGAATTGCTTCTACTAAAAAGGGATCTATAACTTCGATTCAAGCTGTTTATGTACCCGCGGACGATTTGACCGACCCTGCTCCTGCCACAACATTTGCACATTTGGATGCTACTACCGTACTTTCCAGAGGATTAGCTTCCAAGGGTATTTATCCAGCAGTAGATCCTTTAGATTCAACCTCAACTATGTTACAGCCTCGGATTGTTGGCAACGAACATTATGAAACTGCGCAAAGAGTTAAGGAAACTTTACAACGTTACAAAGAACTTCAGGACATTATTGCTATTCTTGGGTTGGATGAATTATCAGAGGAGGATCGTTTAACTGTAGCAAGAGCAAGAAAAATTGAGCGTTTCTTATCACAACCCTTCTTTGTGGCAGAAGTTTTTACCGGTTCCGCAGGAAAGTATGTTGGTCTTGCAGAAACTATTAGGGGATTTCAACTAATCCTTTCCGGAGAATTAGATGGCCTACCCGAACAGGCTTTTTATTTGGTGGGTAACATCGATGAAGCTAGCACGAAAGCTATAACCTTAGAAGAGGAGAACAAATCGAAGAAATGAAATTAAATCTTTATGTACTGACTCCTAAGCGAATTATTTGGGATTGTGAAGTGAAAGAAATCATTTTATCCACTAATAGCGGCCAAATTGGCGTATTACCAAACCACGCCCCGATTAACACAGCAGTAGATATGGGTCCTTTGAGAATACGCCTTCTCAACGACCAATGGTTAACGGCGGTTCTGTGGAGCGGTTTTGCGAGAATAGTTAATAATGAGATCATCATTTTAGGAAATGATGCGGAACTGGGTAGTGATATTGATCCGGAAGAAGCTCAACAGGCACTTAAAATAGCCGAAGCTAACTTGAGTAAAGCTGAGGGTACGAAAGAATTGGTTGAAGCGAAGCTAGCTCTCAGACGAGCTAGGATACGAATCGAGGCTGTCAATTGGATTCCCCCATCCAATTGAAGACAATCCAATAGTTTATAGTTGATACAAAGAAAAAGGGAATAGGGGTAGAAAAAGTTATTAGATAGCGAAGCGAAGTAAGTCCAATGCTATCTAGTAATTTTTCTACCTACTTACCTACTATTGGATTTGAACCAATGACTCCCGCCGTATGAAAGCAATACTCTAACCACTGAGTTAAGTAGGCAATTTATCACCACAAAGGAAGACTCATTACTTCGATCGATTATATATCGAATCACTTTTCTAAGCAATACCACTCCGTTATTGATCTGTTATAGACTAAACAGATACAGATCAAAGGGATATCCTCTGCCATTAGAGAATATTCATCTTGACAAGAAATTATCTATATGTTAAGATATCTCTGATAAGGGCTATAGCTCAGTTCGGTAGAGCAACTCGTTTACACGTGCGCCAATGCTTTTCAAAGGAGCTTATTATGCAATGAGCATAATTGATCTTATTGCAAAATCAATGTCTTACTTCATAGATTCGAGAGAATAGGAGAACAGTAGCCTGACAAGCAGTCGGTTCAATCCGATTCAGGTGCCAATTCAGGTGCCTAATCAAATAGAACCCTTATGGATTTGCTAGTTGATAAGGTAAATATCCAACCCACTAAATGCTAGGCGTAATGAGGATAAGGGCCTCCAAAAGATTTCTTTTCGTTCTATGAACTTTAAGGTGTATGAAGTCTCATAGTTAACTCTTGCAGTGGAACGATAGAGACTCCATTTCACTTAGGTTGATTTAATTTAGGCCGGAGGCAGACCTAAGTCAAGGTAATCCTTCCTTTGAAACACTTTGGTATTGCTCCTAGATAGATCATAATACAAATAATCAATCAGAGCACAGGGAGCCATCTCATTATCTTTATTTTTCCGTAAAGAAAAACTATGGTGGACTAACTTATTTTTAAATCAGTTTATGAAAGAGCCCAATGCAAAAAAATGCATGTTGGGTCTTTGAAACAGTTTGAATCAGTTCGATAATAATCCGTTTGATCTGTTTTACCGAGAAGGTCTACGGTTCGAATCCGTATAGCCCTAATATGTCTTTTTTTTTTTAGATTTGATAGAATAGAGGTAAAAGCATTACCACAGGCTCATTCATCGAAAATCAAAATCATAGAGACAGGAAAAGAAAAACAAATTTCGATCAAATTAATAGAAAGAAGGCTCTCTTCCCTGATTTGAATCCCGTCCTCCTTCAAATAGGATATCTCTATACTTCCCTATAATAACTTCAATTATTTTCTCCATCTTGCGACTTACTACCTTGTTTTAAGTATATATTAGTAGTTTACTTAAATTTACATTATCTAAATTGATCCACTTTAAATAGAAAAAATAAAGTAAAGACTAAATAAGAAAACAGAATATTCTGTCTCATAGTTCTGAAATAGAGTTCTTTTTTTTTATAGTACTTATAGTACTACTTCTTACTTCTCAAAATTTATATAGTATTACTTCTCATTATACTGCATAGATTAGTCCTTCTATCTTAATTAGGTTCTAATTTGTAGTATTCTCTTTTTTATTTAATAGTCTCTTATTATAATATTATTAAATAAAGGATAGAGCAATTCTTTTCCTTTTTCTAGAGATTTTCGAGAAAGCGCGACAAAGTGAAGCGATAGAGTTTTCTTTATATAAGAATTAGATCTACACCATATCTAAATAGAATGGAAATCAAAAAGAAAGGGAGTTCGGGATTCCATTGGATGCAATGCATCTTTAAAGAAGCTCCAGCACAGAGGAAACAAAGGCTAAACTAAGCGCTTTTGTTTGAACAAAACGGATTCTTGTTTTACCGAGGAAAAGAGAAAACGAAGTTCTGGATAAATTGATAATGCTGAACCGAATTGACTAATTTAAGTTCCGCTTATTCCACATTAATGGGAGTACCTTATGTTTCTGCTTCACGAATATGATATTTTTTGGACATTTCTAATAATAGCAAGCCTTATTCCTATTTTGGCATTTTGGATTTCAGGGCTTTTAGCCCCGGTTAGTGAAGGACCAGAGAAGCTTTCTAGTTATGAATCGGGTATAGAACCCATGGGGGGGGCTTGGCTACAATTCCGAATACGCTATTACATGTTTGCGCTAGTTTTTGTTGTTTTTGATGTGGAAACTGTCTTTCTCTACCCTTGGGCAATGAGTTTCGATGTATTGGGTGTATCCGTTTTTATCGAAGCTTTTATTTTCGTGCTTATCCTAGTTGTCGGTTTAGTTTATGCATGGCGAAAAGGAGCCTTGGAATGGTCTTAACTGAATATTTAGAAAAAAAAGAAGGAAAAGATTCCATTGAGACAGTTATGAATTTGATTGAGTTTCCCTTACTTGACCAAACAAGTTCCAATTCTGTTATTTCAACTACACCAAATGATCTTTCGAATTGGTCAAGACTCTCCAGTTTATGGCCCCTTCTATACGGTACCAGTTGTTGTTTCATTGAATTTGCTTCCTTAATAGGATCACGATTCGACTTTGATCGTTATGGATTGGTACCAAGATCAAGTCCTAGGCAAGCGGACCTAATTTTAACAGCCGGTACGGTAACAATGAAAATGGCTCCCTCTTTAGTGAGGTTATACGAGCAAATGCCTGAACCAAAATACGTCATTGCTATGGGAGCCTGTACTATTACAGGGGGAATGTTCAGTACGGATTCCTATAGTACTGTTCGGGGAGTTGATAAGTYAATTCCTGTGGATGTCTACTTGCCGGGCTGCCCACCTAAACCGGAGGCRGTTATAGATGCCCTAACAAAACTGCGTAAGAAGATATCGCGAGAAATAGTTGAGGATCGAACTCTATCTCAAAATAAAAATCGATTTTTTACTACCAGTCACAAGCTTTATGTTAGGCGCAGTACTCATACTGGAACTTATGAACAAGAATTGCTCTATCAATCATCATCTACTTTAGATATATCTTCTGAAACTTTTTTCAAATCCAAAAGTCCAGTACCTTCCTACAAATTAGTGAATTAGGAGGGGGGGCTTTTTTGTGTAGAAAAATGAAAAGACGGGCAATCTTTCAAACTTGCATCCGAAATGTTAAATATTTATACAAAGAGGGAGAGATGAAGACAATGCAGCAGGGTTGGTTATCGAATTGGCTAGTCAAACATGAGGTAGTTCATAGATCTTTGGGCTTTGATCACCGAGGAATAGAGACTTTACAAATAAAAGCAGGGGATTGGGATTCTATTGCTGTCATTTTATATGTATATGGTTACAATTATTTACGCTCCCAATGCGCTTATGATGTAGCACCCGGTGGATCTTTAGCTAGCGTGTATCATCTTACGAGAATACAGTATGGCATAGATAATCCAGAAGAAGTCTGCATAAAAGTTTTTGCCCAAAAGGATAATCCTAGAATYCCGTCTGTCTTCTGGATTTGGAGAAGTGCCGATTTTCAAGAACGCGAATCTTATGATATGGTGGGAATCTCTTATGATAATCATCCGCGCCTTAAGCGTATCCTAATGCCTGAAAGTTGGATAGGGTGGCCCTTACGTAAGGACTATATAACCCCCAATTTTTATGAAATACAAGATGCTCATTGAATGATAAGAAATTCATGCTCACTTATACAACACAACTCCGGATTTTATTCAAGTATTCAAGTAAAGGAATATTTTTACGTTCTGTTCCTAGATGAAACGGAATAGCTATTTTTAATTAATTCCTATTATACAAAAGCAGTCCAGATAGACTGAGCAAAAAAGGGTTTCATAATGAACAAAAAAATAGGATGACTCAAAGAAGTTCTCTACCACGAACTTTGTATCGCGCGCATTATTTAGCACAACTAGGAAAGTTAGATTAAGATAAGCAAGACTAAAAAAAGATTAGTCGGAATAGCATAATATAAAATTAAGAAACGAAAAAAAAACTAAAAGGGAGCCTATCTCACCTCCTTCTGTACCATAAAAAAAATATATCATTTTTTTCTTTTCTAAAAAGGATAAAAAAGTGCTTCTTTATTTTATTTTTTATAGACTTATCCACTTAGATGAAGAAATCATACTCTATTTATATTATTAACCAATATATATCCCAATCCATCTCCAGGTATTTATATCAATACCTATTCGGTAGATCTTTTTTTCTCTGCCAGGAACCAGATTTGAACTGGTGACACGAGGATTTTCAGTCCTCTGCTCTACCAACTGAGCTATCCTGACCTTTTCTTGTGCATAATCCTAGTAGAGTATTTGTATCTTTGTCAATTAAAGGGACTAAAAAATAAATTAACTAAAGTATTTCAAATTCTAAATTTGAAAAAACGGGGGGGTAGTCCTATGTATTGTACATGGTTTACTTAATAATACTGAAAAAATAGATTGAATAACCGGGATTCCTTCCCGATACTATAATAAAAAATATATTCTAGGATAAGATCCATTGAGTTCTCTTCGCACTCCTTTGTGAAAGAGTAGAATGAAAAAGCTAATGAATCTTAAACCCATTGATAAAAAGAAAAAAAGAAGATAAATACTATAAGTTAGGGAATAAAGGAGGGTTTGGGGATAGAGGGACTTGAACCCTCACAACTTATAAAGTCGACGGATTTTCCTTTTACTAGAAATTTCATTGTTGTCAGTATTGACATGTAGAATGGGACTCTCTCTTTGTCCTCGTCCGATTAATCCACTTTTTTAAAGACCTCAAAACTTTGAATTGAAGGATTTGATTACTAAATATTCGATTGGAATGGATTCACAATATAATAATTCTAAAAAAATGCAGAATTTTTTATTTCATAATCATTTCTATTTCATTCTAAAAAAGAATAAAGAACCAATATTATAATATGGGTTCTGTGATTAATCGTTTGCTATGTCAGTATCGATACGTGTTTATTAGATGTATAAAGCCCTTCTTTTTCGAATTTAGAAGGAATTATACTAACAACACAACGTAATTAACTCGATTCGTTAGAACAGCTTCCATTGAGTCTCTGCACCTATCCTTTTCCTTTGTATTCTAGTTCGAGAACCCCCTTGTTTTCTCAAAACATGGATTTGGCTCAGGATTGCCCTTTTTTTATTCCAGGGTTTCTCTGAATTTGGAAGTTACCACTTAGCAGGTTTCCATACCAAGGCTCAATACAATCAAGTCCGTAGCGTCTACCGATTTCGCCATATCCCCCTTTTCCTATTCTTTGAGACAAAGATTCCTTGTGTAATTTCATCCATCTCTTAGTTTTTTTTGAATCATTGAATTCATCATTCGAGGTAGTCTAGCAGTTCGACTCTCTATTGAGAAACCCCGCTTGCTTATTGCAATTCCGAATTGAATTGATTGTATCGTTGATGTATTTGCAATTCAATCCGAATCCATATATCCAAAAGTTTTTCTCTCCCACACCTCCTGTATTACTTTTTTAGAGTATTCTAAATCATACTATAACGCTTGATATTAATTCTTTAAGGCTTGATATTAATTCTTTTTTTTTCTAATCAGAATTAGCAATTTAATTTGCTATGATTCTATGTTCTCCTTAGTGAAATAGGAATTCTCCAATTATTAACAAATAAAAAATATCTCAAAATAAAGTCGATAATGATCGAATGAAAATTCCAAAAAATTTCTATTTTTTCTTTATTATATCTTTCATATATATTATTCTTTTCTATGTGTTAGATTATTCGTCCGAGACATATCAAATTGAAAATATCTGAAATCCAGTTCAATTATAGAAATTGGAATCAATTCTATTCTATGATAGAAAAATGCATTTGCGAATTCGAGAAATAAAAAGAAAGTTTAATAAATTCTATAATTTTTTTTATAAGTATTTAAGTAGAACTTAAAATAAGTAGTAAGTAGAACTTAAAATTTTGAACTAGTTAATAGCTAAGATTAATAACTAAGATATGAGATTTTACGGATTTCCTATACTCTACCTATTTCTATTTGTTACACTATTTCTGCTATGTAAGCCCACTTAGCTCAGAGGTTAGAGCATCGCATTTGTAATGCGAGGGTCATCGGTTCAAATCCGATAGTCGGCTTTTTTTCTTTATCGAGATTCTACGAACAAGAATCTCTTTTTTTTACGAATTAAATGGAGAATCCGGGATCTTTTATGTTTTCTACTTTACAATTTTGCTAGATACAAAGCAATAAAATAAATAATATATATAAAAATAAAAAAAAATACAGATTTTGATGAAATTCCATTTTTTGTGGTACTTTAGTTGATTTCACTCTATTTATCCTGTAGTTTAATTCAGTTTTAATTTCGATGTATTCTGTAATGTAAATACAATGAAATTAATTGTGTAAAATGAAATTTCAATAAAATAAAAAAGGAGTCTTCATGTCCCGTTATCGAGGACCTCGTTTAAAAAAAATACGCCGTTTGGGAGCTTTACCAGGACTCACTAGAAAAACACCTAAATCCGGAAGTAATCTGAAAAAGAAATTCCATTCTGGGAAAAAAGAGCAATATCGTATTCGTCTTCAAGAAAAACAGAAATTACGTTTTCATTATGGTCTGACAGAGCGACAATTACTTAGATATGTACATATCGCTGGAAAAGCAAAAAGGTCAACAGGCCAGGTTTTACTACAATTACTTGAAATGCGTTTGGATAATATCCTTTTTCGATTGGGTATGGCCTCAACCATTCCTGGGGCCCGTCAATTAGTAAACCATAGACATATTTTAGTTAATGGTCGTATAGTCAATATACCAAGTTTTCGTTGCAAACCCCGAGATATTATTACTACGAAAGATAACCAAAGATCAAAAGGTCTGGTTCAAAATTTTATTGCTTCATCCGACCCAGGGAAATTGCCAAAGCATTTAACGATTGACACATTAGAATATAAAGGACTAGTAAATAAAATCCTAGATAGGAAGTGGGTCGGTCTCAAAATAAATGAGTTGTTAGTTGTAGAATATTACTCTCGTCAGACTTGAACTTAATGAAAAAAGGAAAGGTTCATAGAATTTTCTTCCCCTTACCCTTTCCCCGAACTAACTCGACCTAAGACTAAGACCACTAATTCGTATTTTCCCACTCAACTAGCAACCCTAGGATCTTTTTTTTCCTCTATGTATATTTTACATCCCACAGTAATTTGCTATAGAGAATTTCTATTAAATAAGATAGTATTGCTGGAATAAATTCTTATTTGATTTGCTACATTGTGATCCTGAACGTTGATAAATTAAGAAAAACGGAAAGAGAGGGATTCGAACCCTCGGTAAACTAAAGTCTACATAGCAGTTCCAATGCTACGCCTTCAACCGCTCGGCCATCTCTCCTACATAATCTTATTATGGAAAATAAACTGAGTGAATAGCGAGTTTTCTTATTCCTGCAGTACAGGTACAACCGCAACTGCTCAGGGGTTCCATAGTTCTATTGGAAAAAAATTCCTTTTGATGTTAAGTGGAAGGATCTTAGGATTTTTTTACTAGAAATTGCGCTCCTTATAAAAGTTTAAGTTTGGGTTTTCCCGCAACCAAAGAAAAAGAGAATGTAAGAATTCTTCTTATATTGCATAATAAAATAAAGAAGCCTTAGAATTCTATTTGTATAAGGTATGCTACACCATACTATCGAAATCAAAATAGGGTATGAGACAATTAATGACTTTGAAAACACGAAATAGCTGATGAGAGAAGTTGTTGTTTAGAAATAGGAAAGTGGAATGAAATCTAGTCTTAGTAAAATATTTTATATCTCTTCTTGTCCAAGCATAAGGGAAAGTATACAATTAAAATTTGAGCTGAGCGGAAAATTCATATCTCTCTTATCCATTTAAAGCATATGGATTTAGAGCATATGGATTGATCTATTTATAAAAATGGAATGTGTTTGTTTTTATGTTATTTTGTGAAGGAATGAAAACAATTCTATATGGAATGGGTTGGGAATTATGCCTAGATCCCGCGCAAATGGAAATTTCATTGATAAGACCTCCTCAATTGTAGCCAATATTTTATTGCGAATAATTCCGACAACCTCAGGAGAAAAAAAGGCATTTACTTATTATAGAGATGGTGCGATTTGACTCTTTTTTTTTTGTTTTTTTAACCCTACCTACACCTCCGTCTTCCGAGAAAGAGATGGGGTTCGCATAGAGAGAACAGTATTAGTAAAGCAAACCCACGCTTCGGGAAGGTGAGGTGAACTAACAATTCCTTCTGTCGTGTATCCTCGATTGATGCGGCCTCAGATGCTTCAATTATGGATTTGAGTATTGAGCGAAAGGTTACACCTACAGGATAGGTTATGGATTACAGGCTAGGCCAATCCTACTCTATTAGTACCAGTAGGCAGCATAGGGGATAAAAGCACTACACCTAGAAATAGGAAAGGAATCAACAAGAGAAAAACTTTGTTAGAAATTAGCCCTTTCCTGATCGGTATCGGGGCTGGGAAGAATGGTTGGGATAACAAACAACCATCAGGTTTGTACTTTGGATACCCCTATAACCATCAAAGATCGTTGAAGTGGCTAATTCCTCTAAATAGGGGGCGTTGAGAACAAAGAAATTCTTGGGGCTATTGTTTTCTTCTAGCATTAATAGAATTCATTGGTGTTAAGAAAAACCTCTTCCGGGAAGGTTGGCTAGAGATTTCTTGGAAAAATACCAGCCCCTTTCGATTCATAATGAGACGGGACTAATTCTATTTTGATTCTATAGATTATTTCGCTTAGTACTATGTACAGAAGGGAGGAGCCGTATGAGATGAAAACCTCATGTACGGTTTTGGAACGGAGATTTTTTGAATAGAATGAACGACCGTAACGGATGTTGGCTCAATCCGAAGGAAATTATGCGGAAGCTTTGCAAAATTATTATGAAGCTACGCGACTAGAAATCGATCCCTATGATCGAAGTTATATACTCTATAACATAGGCCTTATACACACAAGCAATGGAGAGCATACAAAGGCTTTGGAATATTATTTCCGGGCATTAGAACGAAACCCCTTCTTACCACAAGCTTTTAATAATATGGCCGTGATCTGTCATTACGTGCGACTATCTCCACTATAGAAAGAAAAAAGAGAGGATCAAATTTTCTAGTAAATACTAGAAAAAAGGGCTTTCTACATAGGGATCGTAAAAACAACGATTTTTCCCTATCAGCTGTAGGAAGGAAGGACACTTCACGAGAATCAAAAAAGGAAGAAAGAAAGTATGGCCTATACTACTACTCTATGGATAAAGTTCTCAAATTGATAGAGAAAGCACCGTAAAGATCAATTAGTGAGCGACTGGGTCGATACAACTAAAAAAAACTGCTTACTTATCCCATGATATGGGGCAAAATTTAGGAATCTGCTTATGTAATAGAGCCGATCCACTAAGGGATTAAGCAGCGGTGTAGTATCAGATCCCAAAGATAGTAAGTTGTTTTTTCTTTCTTATGGAAAAAAGCCTTTTTCAAGGATTCTATAGAGATTTCATATATGAAACCGGGATAGTTACCTTTCAGAAAATTCGAACGAAGTCTCTAGATCTATCTATGCTTCATCCTTCTGAAGGTGGGAAAAAAGATCAAACTGATTATTGATAAAAATTAGGGTTTGAAACTTAGGTAATTAACTTCTTCTCCTTAACCCCAAAACAAAAGGGATCTATTTTTGAGAAATCTAATTCAGTTTAAGATAGGGGAAATTAAGATAGCAATTTATGAGCCGTATGAGGTAGGAAACTCTCAAGTACGGTTCTAAGGGAAGGAACCGCCTATTCCGACCGAGGAGAACAGGCCATTCTACAGGGTGATTCGGAAATTGCGGAAGCTTGGTTTGATCAAGCTGCTGAGTATTGGAAACAAGCTATAGCGCTTACTCCGGGAAATTATATTGAAGCGCAGAACTGGTTGAAGATTACGAAGCGCTTTGAATTTGAATAAGACCACGCTTCTTACTTTTTCATAAAATGGGTGGTTTGGTTGTTGATTCATTAATAAAATAAATTAGGTCGTAAGATCCTCGACTCAAGAATTTCATTATATCTCTTTCTTCTACCTTCTATTTTATCTGATATTTCATAAGGATAAACTATAGGGTCTAGAATAGAAGTAATAAAGTAAATAAAAAAATCGGCAATCTAAATATTGCTAGTATATCCGGAATGTCTTATTAATAACTCTAACTCTAATGAGTTATTTTGGAATTTAGAATAAAAAAAACCTATATTATGCTCAAGGAAAGTAGATTTATATAGGAGCTTATATCCTCAAAAAAAATACACTAGTTTCTTAAATTTCAAAAATATTTTTTTTCTTACGTCGGGAAATATTTGTTTTTCAAGATAAACAATGTCCGTTAGGCACCTAATCTTTATGTCATAATAGATCCGAACACTTGCCTCGGATTGACTTCAATATATAATTGCTCCAGTGAATAACTAAAAAAAATAGAAGGACGGTAGATAGTAAAGAAAAGAACTAATCATAATATCTATCTTTATATCTATCTTTCAAAATCTATCTTTCAAAGATTCACTAAAAAGACAGTTGGCGGGTCTCTTTGTATGTCTTGTCCGGAAAGAGGAGGACTTAATGATTATTCGTTCGCCGGAACCAGAAGTAAAAATTGTTGTGGATAGGGATCCTGTAAAAACATCTTTTGAGGAATGGGCCAGACCCGGCCATTTCTCAAGAACACTAGCTAAGGGCCCTGATACTACCACTTGGATCTGGAACCTACATGCTGATGCTCACGATTTCGACAGTCATACCGGTGATTTGGAGGAGATCTCTCGAAAAGTCTTTAGTGCTCATTTCGGTCAACTTTCCATTATCTTTCTTTGGTTGAGTGGCATGTACTTTCATGGTGCCCGTTTTTCCAATTATGAAGCATGGCTAAGTGATCCTACTCACATTGGACCCAGTGCTCAGGTAGTTTGGCCTATAGTAGGGCAAGAAATATTGAATGGTGATGTAGGCGGAGGTTTCCGAGGAATCCAAATAACCTCTGGGTTTTTTCAACTTTGGCGAGCATCTGGAATAACTAGTGAATTACAACTCTATTGTACTGCAATTGGTGCATTGATTTTTGCAGCGTTAATGCTTTTTGCTGGTTGGTTCCATTATCACAAAGCCGCTCCAAAATTGGCCTGGTTCCAAGATGTAGAATCCATGTTGAATCACCACTTAGCGGGATTATTAGGACTTGGGTCTCTTTCTTGGGCGGGACACCAAATCCATGTATCTTTACCAATTAACCAATTTCTTGACGCCGGGGTTGATCCTAAAGAGATACCACTTCCTCATGAATTTATCTTGAATCGGGACCTTTTGGCTCAACTTTATCCTAGTTTTGCCGAAGGAGCAACCCCCTTTTTCACCTTAAATTGGTCCAAATACGCGGAATTTCTGACTTTTCGCGGAGGACTAGATCCAGTAACAGGTGGTCTATGGCTGACCGATATTGCGCACCATCATTTAGCTATTGCTATTCTTTTCCTAATCGCAGGTCATATGTATAGGACCAACTGGGGTATTGGCC